ATGTATACAGGCTTATCCTTCACTTTTCTGAAGTTTCGATAGAAGGATTCCTATACCAATGTATACAATTAACTCCATTCGTTAGAATAGCTTCCATCGAGTCTCTGCACCTATCCTTTTTTATTTTCGCTTTCTGAACCTTTGCTTGTTTTCGGAAAACGTGATTTGGCTCAGGATTGCCCATTTTTATTAATTCCAGGGTTTCTCTGAATTTGAAAGTTATCACTTAGTAAGTTTCCATACCAAGGCTCAATCCAATTAAGTCCGTAGCGTCTACCGATTTCGCCATATCCCCCTTTTGAGATGAAAATCTCATTGTGATCCCGTCCCTTTTTTCTTTCATTTCTACCGGAACCGTTCAATTCATTAGATAGATGCCTGTCTCGAAAAAGTGTTTTCTCCTCTTTGTGATTTCTTGTGTATCTTCTTTCATCTTCTATAGGAGGCTCGTATTCGGTCCAATCAAAAACGATTTTATCATTTCTGTATCCGCAATTCAATATAGGTGGATACATACCCTATACATCTGTCTCTCTTCCACCCGTTTACCCATGAAATTGAAAATACTTGAACGGTCGATAATTTATTTATATTATTTTATAAAATATAATAAAAAATTAAAATAATAAAAAAATTGAAATTATATATCGCTAGATTAATCTTATGTTCTATAATATTTAACAGTTATTATTATTTGAAATTAGAATTATTCTATTATTCTATTTGAAATTAGAATTATTCTATTGTTTATGTTTAATTTATTAATATATTAATTTAATATTATATTAATAATTTAATATTAATTAATAATAATAATAATGAATTTCATATTTAATATGAATTATGTTATAAATAGCGAATATGAATAGCCAAGAATGAAAATAGTTAATAGCAAAGATTCTAAGAGTTTATTGAATTCCTCTGCATGTCGAATTTATGTTATGTGAGCCTGCTTAGCTCAGAGGTTAGAGCATCGCATTTGTAATGCGATGGTCATCGGTTCGATTCCGATAGTCGGCTTTTCTCTATTTATTTTCTTTTTTACATGATTGATAATGCATCTTTGAAATCAAAGTGAAAAAAAAAATGTATTCTTCTTTTCGCAAAAGCCATTTATTATAGGATAGGATAGGAATTTCCAACTATCTCACGAACAGAATCCTTTTCCTTTTCTATATATAGAAAACCGGAAACTGGATATTTATTCAACTCATCTCATTATTTTATTCTTTAATTAATATTAATAATAGAATAATACTTCAGTAAATTTTGCTTTATTTAGAATTTAGTTCATTTTTAGTTTAGATTTATTCTGTAGAATGAAATTTCATCAATAAGAATTAATTAATAATTAATTATAAATAAGGAGTCTTTATGTCGCGTTACCGAGGTCCTCGTTTCAAAAAAATACGTCGTCTGGGGGCTTTACCAGGGCTAACTAATAAAAGGCCCCGAGCTGGAAGTGATCTTAGAAACCAATCGCGTTCTGGGAAAAAATCCCAATATCGTATTCGCCTAGAAGAAAAACAAAAATTGCGTTTTCATTATGGTCTTACAGAACGACAATTACTTAAATACGTTCGTCTCGCCGGAAAGGCAAAGGGGTCAACAGGTCAGGTTTTACTACAATTACTTGAAATGCGTCTGGATAACATCCTTTTTCGGTTGGGTATGGCCCCGACTATTCCGGGAGCTCGCCAATTAGTTAACCATAGACATATTTTAGTCAACGGTCGTATAGTAGATATACCAAGTTATCGCTGCAAACCCCGAGATACTATTGCGGCGAGAGATGAACAAAAATCTAGAGCTCTAATTCAAAATTCTCTCGATTCATCCCCTCAGGAGGAATTGCCAAACCATTTGACTCTTCAACCATTCCAATATAAAGGATTAGTCAATCAAATAATAGATAGTAAATGGGTCGGTTTGAAAATAAATGAATTGCTGGTTGTAGAATATTATTCTCGTCAGACTTAAACCTAACAAAAAGAAAATAAAGACTAATATAACCTATTTTCCTCCCTTTCGGCGAAGTAAATTAACCTAAGGTTAAGATAAATTAAGGGTTTGCTCCGGATTTTTCTTCCATTTAGGTGTCATAGACCGAGAGGGATATTTTCATTCCTTGTCTACTCGTTTCTTTAACAGTATTTTCCGTACCACAGCCATTAGGAATAGAGAATCCATATCAAAGAAAGGTCTAACTGTTGGAATAGTCATATATTGCTATTTGATCTATATCTATTGATCTATTGTGGTTAGTAAGATCGGTAAATTAGGTGAAGGTAAGGAAAGAGAGGGATTCGAACCCTCGGTAAGCAAAAGCCTACATAGCAGTTCCAGTGCTACGCCTTCAACCACTCGGCCATCTCTCCTACATAATGATTATGACCTAAAAACCGAAAATCGAGTGAATAATGAATTATTCATATTAGAATTAGATTATTGGGTAGGTACAACCAATCAATTCTAAATAGAAAGCGATAAAAATAGAAAATTGTTTTCTTATAAAAACTGTTAAAAAAATTCTATTCATGTTTGCAAAAACAATGTTATCTTCTTTTTCTGATTATCTATTTAATCTATTTATACTATACCGACCGCATTAAATCAATAAATTAGAAATTATAACGAATCGACTGAGCTAGGGTTCTATATTTTATAGACTATGGTTAATGGATATCTTTAGATCATGATTCTATTTAGACTACGATTCCATACCAGAAGAATTCTCAAATTGCTTTTTAGGCCTGTTATCAACAAAAATCCTTATCCCATCTATCTATTAAAAATACAAATTGATAAACAATTTTTTTATAGTTGATTGTCTAGTGATATCGGCTAAGTACACAAAAAAAATGGGCCCATTTTCATCATACAATGATTACTCGATTCGATCCTTTTTCTTCTTTGTATCATAATTCAATCAACTTAGGTTTTTCTAAGCTGTAACTTCAATCAAATAAGAATAGTTTCTTTCGTTGATAGACTATTCCAGTAAGATGGAATCCAATGCGGTTCCCAATATTTATTTCTTAATTCTTATCAATTAATTCCTGTTCCTGTAATGTAAAAAAGAACAATTTGAATATTGTTTTTAATATTGGGCCATATTTTTTAATGATAATGAATCCGTTTTTATGTTATTTCGTACTGTAAAATTCTTTTCCTTGTGGGATCATTTTCCCCCGAGAAGTAATGAGAACAATGATAGAATGGATTGCTACCTATGTCTAGATCGCGGATAAATGGAAATTTTATTGATAAAACCTTTTCGATTGTAGCCAATATCTTATTACGAATAATTCCGACAACTTCAGGAGAAAAAGAGGCATTTACTTATTACAGAGATGGTGCGATTTGACTTTTTTTTGACTCTCGGTTTTACGAGAAATACACATGATTCGTGATCGGGAAAAAAAAGAAAAAAATCTACGCTTGTAGAAGGTAAAGTTTGGAAATAGAACAATTCCTTCTGTCGTGTATCCTCGATTAATGCAGCCTCAGATGCTATGTTTCAATTCTCGATTCTAGTATTGAGCGAAAGGTTATACCTATAGGTTCGGTATTACGGGTCAATCCTAACCAATAGGTAGCAGAGGGGAAGAAGCACTACACCTAGAAATTAACAACACGAAAACTTTGTTATATTATAAATTATCCCCTTCTTTAGCAAGCTTGGGACTAAAAGAATGGTTGGGACAACAAACATCCATCTCGTTTGTATTTTGGATACCCGTATAACCATCGAAGGCTGTTGAAGTGACTAATTCCTGGACATTGGGAAGCGTTGAGAACAAAGAAATTGTTGGAGTTATCTTTTCTCTCTAGTAACAATACGTTTGATGTTAAGAAAAGATCTCTTGCAGGAAGGTTGGCTAGAGATTTCTTGTAAAAACACTAGCCCTACTTAGTTCATAATGAGAAGATTTTCATCTTCTTTATCATTTTATCATTATGCACATAAGGGAGGAGCCGTATGAGATGAAAATCTCATGTACGGTTCTGTAACGGAGATTCTGTGAATTGAATGACGACCGTAACGGATGTCAGCTCAATCCGAAGGGAATTATGCGGAAGCTTTACAGAATTATTATGAAGCTATGCGACTAGAAATTGATCCCTATGACCGAAGTTATATACTCTATAACATAGGACTTATCCACACAAGTAACGGAGAACACACGAAAGCTTTGGAATATTATTTTCGAGCGCTCGAACGAAACCCATTCTTACCACAAGCTTTTAATAATATGGCCGTGATCTGTCATTACGTGCGACTATCTCCACTATAGAAATAAAAAGTAAATAAAGATCAAATTCACTAGTAAATACTAGAAAAAGGGCTTTCTACATATGCATTGTCTAAAACAACGATTTTTATCAGCTGTAGAAAAGAAAGAAACTTCATAGAAGTTGAAATATGAAGAAATAGATATGCCTAGCTGTTTTATTCTATGGGTAAAGGATCTAATTGATAGAGTAAGCACCGTAAAGATCAATTAGTAAGGTTTTGCGCCGATACAAAAATAACTGCTTACTTATGTCATGATGTGAGACAAATGTTAGGAATCCACTTATGTAATAGAGTCGATCCACTAAGATATTGAGCAGCGGTGTAGGATCAGATCCCAAAGATAGTAAGTCTTTCCTTTCGAAAGTCTTTTTCAAAAATTCTATATAAATTTCTATATGATATGAAACTGAGATAGTTACCTTTCAGAAAATTCTAATGATAGGCAAAATGTCTATGTTTTATTTTTCTGAAGGTGGGAGAAAAGATAAAACTAAAATAAACCGGATTTTTAATCCAAACTTAAGATTTAAGTTTGAAACTCATTTTATTAACTTCTTTTCATTAACCCGAAAAATGGGATAGATCTACGAGAAATCTTATTCAGTTAGATATGGTAGATTCAAATGGAATAAAAAAAGAGTTGACTGCCGAGCCGTATGAGCTAGGAAACTCTCAAGTACGGTTCTAAGGGAAGGAATTA